TCTTATTACTATCCCTATATATTTCATTTTTCATTGGTTAATTGCAATTAATATATTTAGAATTAGAATTAGATTTCATATCTTTTATTATTCTTTTTTATATTTGCGAAAAGAAAAAAAAGAGATCGTTGGAGCAATCCATATTCGTGATGCAACTGTTGTTACATTAGATCCCCCCAAGAGTTCTTTCCTTATGGAACTACAATACAAAACAAAGATGGGATTCTTTAATATGGAAAGAATATAGAACCTAAAAGGGTATAAAAGGGTAATAGAAGTTGCTCTTCTTTGAATCGAGTTGGTCCGAAATCAAATTCAAATAAAGAAAGAAAATGAAAATATTCAATATTTTGATATTTTTTGAAAAAGTCAAGGCTTTCTTTTTTTTTTAGTGTCCGTCTATAATGACTGATAAATCAAGAACTTTCAATTGGAACTAAACGAATTCTTTCAATTTGTTTTTCTTACCGTCGTATCTGGATTGAGACTTAGGTAAATGTTTTATTCATATATGTAGTAAAAGAACATATCTAATTTAGCTCTTTCATGCCTATTCTAACTAGTTATTTTGGTTTTTTACTGGCTGCTTCAACTATAACCCCAGCTCTATTTATTGGTTTGAACAAGATACGACTTATTTGAAATGAATGAAATTCAATAAACAATTTACAAAAAGAAAAATCAAAGCCTCTCATAATATTTCATTTCAGGTATTCTATGGTTCCTTCCCGCGTCAATTGCCAATTCCTGTTCATTGAGATTCACGGATAATTCAGATTAATATTTAGGGATAGATCTTACCTCTCTTTTTATTCCCTAAAACAAATCGAAATGATTGAAGTTTTTCTATTTGGAATCGTCTTAGGTCTAATTCCTATTACTTTAACAGGATTATTTGTAACTGCATATTTACAATACAGGCGCGGTGATCAGTTGGACCTTTGATTGAGTAACATCTCTTTTTTTGATTGACCTCCTCCTTGTAGGAGGTCAAATTTCAGTTGCAATTCTACTTTGTTTTGTTAAATTATTTCATTGTAATTCGACATAAAATAAACGGAATCACGCTCTGTAGGATTTGAACCTACGACATCGGGTTTTGGAGACCCGCGTTCTACCGAACTGAACTAAGAGCGCTTTCTTATATCATATCCTATAACAGTAGATACGATTGTAAAGAAAAGTATTTTTTTACCCCGGAGGATTCTTGTGTACATATAGTATGTACAAATGAAAGATTATGTCCAAAGATTCCCGATCTTACTCAATGAATCCCTCGTAACTGTCCATAGGAGAAAGAATAGGTAGGGATGACAGGATTTGAACCCGTGACATTTTGTACCCAAAACAAACGCGCTACCAAACTGCGCTACATCCCTTTTAAAAATTGTTGTACAGTGTCATTGTATAAAATCCATGTCTTGTTTTCCACACATCCTTCTTTTTTGCTCTTATAGGTAGAGAATGTTCTTGTCATCTTTTTTAGGGGGCGGCAAAATTGAATCTGCTGGGTCGTTGTACATATGCATTTTAGTTAGTAATTCCTAATTCTAATTTCATTTCAAGCAAAAACAAATGATCTTGAACTAAAAGATCGGGTTATCTATGATCTATGTATTAGAATATCGAACTAGAACTATATATGTATTACAATATACAATACAAATAAATAATTAAAATAAATAAGAAAAAAAAATAAAAGAAGAAGGAGGATTTTCAATGCGAGATATCAAAACATATCTCTCAACGGCACCTGTGCTAACCACTCTATGGTTTGGGTCTTTAGCAGGTCTATTGATAGAAATTAATCGTTTATTTCCGGATGCCTTGTCATTCCCTTTTTTTTAATCCTGTTTTAATCCTGTTTTAATCCTGATTGAATTCTTGTATTGATCTGTGAAGAAATGAAGAATATTTGAGATACAATTCTACGTAACATGTCTCCAATTTTGCTCCCTTTTTCTTTCCTATCCTAAAAAAGAAAGAGAAAGAGTGTATCGAACTTCAGTCAAAATACAGTGAATCTACGATAGAATTTGGGGGAAAAGAAATGGAAATGTGGATCCAGTCGTTTAGGGGCGGTTACACAAAATTCTAATATAGAAAGAAGAAAAGACTGAGATTAGGATAGGAATAATTCATAGTTAGAAAAAATTGTATTAATTAATTATTATGATATTCTTAATATTCTTCTATTAATGAATATGACTCTCTTTCTTTATAGTTATAGTAATTAATAGTGATTATCTTTTCTATTTATAGTACTTCGAAGTCATTCGAATTCTAAGAATTCGAAAAAGAAAAGATTTACGAATTCTATTTCTAGTTAGTAACATTTATTAATATAGATATAGAATATAGATTCTTTTTTTATTTTCTTTTTATTTGGTTTGGGTAAAAAAGAAAATGAAGAGAGTTCTAAAGTGAAGTCGATCCAAAATGAAAAGGAGGTTCATGGCCAAGGGTAAAGATATCAGAATTATAGTGATTTTGGAATGTACCTGTTGTGTTCGAAAGGGTGTCAATAAAGAATCGCCGGGCATTTCTAGATATATTACTCAAAAGAATCGACACAATACACCCAATCGATTAGAATTTCGAAAATTTTGTCGCTATTGTCAAAAGTATACGATTCATGGGGAAATAAAGAAATAGATGGAACGGAATGCGTGTGTGATTTTTCCAAGTAGCGGGAAGAGTAAGAACTTTACATCTTAACATTAACATATATAATACAAACCAAATCCTATTTTGGTCGAATCTTAAATGAATAAGAAAAAAAATAGAATTCTATTTTCTAGATCCTTTTATATATAAGGAATAAACAAACAAGGAATAAGCAAACCATGGATAAATCCAAACAACCTTTTCGTAAATCCAAGCGATCTTTTCGTAGGCGTTTACCCCCAATTGGATCGGGGGATCGAATCGATTATAGAAACATGAGTTTAATTAGTCGATTTCTTAGTGAACAAGGAAAAATATTATCTAGACGGACGAATAGGTTGACCTTGAAACAACAACGATTAATTACTATTGCTATAAAACAAGCTCGTATTTTATCTTCGTTACCTTTTCGTAATAATGAGAAACAATTGGAGAGAGTGGAGTCGATCCCTAGAACTACTGGTCCTAGAACCAAAAATAAATAGAGATACTCCTCAAAACTCCAATAGGAAATCAAGCTCATATGAATGTTTTGCTCGAAAAAAAAATAGAATCCAGATTTGATTCTTGTATTCTAAAAAAGGAAAAATGGGAAAGAAATCTTTTTTTCTTGAAAGATGTTCGTTTACTCCTACTACTCAAATCTTAATTTCTTTTTCTTCTATCTTCCCGGAGTCCATTCTCCGGGAAATCCTGTTTCAATCATTCTTGTTTCCTGTATAATAGATTCTATTAAGATTCTTTTATTCCTTTATTTTATTTGATTTGTATTTGATTGATGATTTTATTTGAAATGATATCAAAACAATTCTTATTTGATAGGGCTATTTGCGCAAGTATTTTACGATTCAGAAGCAATTGTCTCTTGTACAGATTGTGGATGAATAGGCTATAACTATAGAATATTCTATCCTCACGAGTTACCGCATTTATCCGAGTGATCCACAAACGACGAAAATCTCTCTTTTTCCTGCTCCTATCTCGATGAGAGGAAACCAAAGCTCTCATTCTTTGTTGAGTAGTCGTTCGAGTAAGTCTTGAATGAGCCCCTATAAAGGTTGATGCAAATAAACGAATCTTTTTTCGACGTCTTCGAGCTGTATATCCTCGTTTAACTCTGGTCATTGAATCAAATGAAACTTTCTTGAATAACTAATTGATTTCTCTTCTTTCAGTCATCCTTTTCCTCCGGTCGATTAATAACAAAACGGATTCTTCCGATATATAAAATATAAATTCCAATGGCTTTTGCGACTATGACCTTCCCGACCACGATTTTTTCTTTCTTCAAAGTATCTCGCCTGGAAATAATAAATTCGGCTGCTACTAAATAAAAAAGAATAGTGGGTTCCCTCGTTTCTATGGCAACTTCTGAAACGGTGAGGTCCTCTCTATACACCGGAGCCTCTTCTTTCATTTCATCGAATTTTCTTGTGAACTTGTATAGTTCACACTCTTTGGCTCTACCCATCCATTTTTCAATTCTAATTAGAAAGTAATAGTCCTTTTCACAAAAAAGCTATCCATACAGTGACGGCATTTAATTCTGAAAGTTGGCTATGTAGCTGACCCTGTTAGTCCGTTTTTTCAAGAATAGGAATAGGAGCATAACCTTTTTCCTCCGCTTAATGGATAACTATTTGTTACCAATGGAGAATTCCTTCTCATCTCAAATGGAGTGATTGGATTTGCACCAATAGAAACCATAAATTCATAACATAATTAGGTAGATGATAGATCTTCATTTTTAGATATTTATATAATAGTCAATTAGATAGCCGTCTTCCACTCTATCTATCCTAATTCATCGGTAGTGGTCGTTGATACTGGAAAAGATTTTTGCATTTCTTCAAACTTATGATCTGAACTGAACGAGTCGCACATACACCCTAGTACATGTTCCTCGACGCTGAGGACATCCTCGAAGAGCGGGAGATTTCGTGACATTTCTTATTGGCTGTCTTGCGTTTCTAATAAGTTGTTTAATGGTTGGCATGGCATGTCTATAGAATCTCATTCTAGATAGAATAGAGCGGGTTGGCTTAGATCGATCTTAACCTGATGGTTGATGATTATGAATGATTTCTATTCACACGGAAATTTCAAATTTTGAAACGGAATTCGTATATTTATACGGAATCCCCAGTATTTTAATTTTCGACCGCTACAAGATCAACAATGCCATGAGCTTGGGCTTCTGTTGCTGACATAAAAACATCCCTTTCCATATCTTCGGATATAACCCATAAAGGGTTGCCCGTTCTTTGTACATAAACTTTTGTGAGAGTTTCGCGAAGTTTCAATAGTTCTTCTGCTTCCAGGATAAATTCCCCTGCTTGTGCCTCGTAAAAAGAACTAGCAGGTTGGTGAATCATAACCCTGATGATATTGATATAACATCATGAACGGTTCTTCTATCTATATATCGCACGATTGGGTTAAAGTAAGGGGGAATCAAAATAACAATAAAAAATAGAATTAAACAACCGTACGGGCATCTTTTGTACATTGCATACGGCTCTGCAATGGAATTTCTTCTTTTCGATAGAATTGATTCTATCAAAAAGAAGAAATAGAACCCATCCGATCCAAATCGTTAAATGATCCATTTACCACCCTTCCTTTCGTAGTAGTAAAAAAGATACTATGATGGTTCTGTTGCTTTATATATTTATCTCGTCTGTGGTTTGTTTAGCAATCCCAAAGTTTCTTTTTGATACGATCCAAGAAGGAGAAAATGATTTTTTCCATTTTTTTGACTCTTTCTCTCATAACATAAAAAGAAGAAAGATACTTCTGGTGTGGAAGAATAATGGTTTGTGACGCTGAAATTGACTCTTGCTTGACACATAAATCAATTTGGGAATAACTCTTCTTTCATACTACTATCTCGATACAAAATCTCATGTTAGAAAAAAAACAATAATGGTTTGTTCATATCGAACTCGAAGTGCCATGCTATTATTACTTATTCTTTATTTGATTCATATTCGATACAGCGAAGGCATAGTATTCTTTTTTTTTTCTCAAAGAAAAAAACTCATTGGCGCCAAGCGTGAGGGAATGCTAGACGTTTGGTAATTTCTCCTCCGACCAGAATGAAAGATCCCATTGAAGCGGCTAATCCCATACATATTGTATGTACATCCGGTGACACAAATTGCATAGTATCATAAATGGCTATTCCTGGTATTACCCATCCGCCTGGAGAATTTATAAACAAATAAAGATCCCTAGTATCATCTTCTATGCTGAGATATACCATGAGACCAACAAGTTGATTCGAGATCTCACTATCAACCTCTTGGCCTAAAAAAAGTAATCTTTCTCGATGAAGTCGGTTGATTAGGGCAAAATTGTATCCCTGAGGAACCGTACGTGCACCTTTGGATGCATACGGTTCGAAAGAATTGCGAAAAAAAGAATCAATGTGTCGATTCCAGTCCTATTTCTTTTTCCTTTTTTACATTCTAGAATGTAAAAAAGAAAAAAGAATTTTATGAACTTATTGAACTAACTTCTCATTGATGTATTGTTTCATCGAAATTCAAATAACGATGTAATTTTCTTGTTCCTGAATGGGCCCTTTCAATTCTTTTAGGTTCTTGTTCTACTCCGGGGGAAGATTTTCCCGAATTCCATTTGCGCATATAGGTCAAATGATTCCAGTACCACTTCTTTTTTTTTCAATTGTTTGATACCTTTCCCCAAAATATTCGATGTATTCATCATACTACTCCATTGGTAGGCAGTTTTATAGAATCCCTATAGTAAGTATAGTAAGTATAAGAATAGTCTATGATAAAAGCGGTAATCGTGTAATCATCATCTATTCTACATAATAGATTATATTCTAAGATTCTATTATAGTTCTATTTATAGTAAGTTCTATTATATTCTATTTCATTACTAATGAAGTTCAGAATTTATTAAGAATTTAATTAAATTTCTATTTTATTTTTATATTCTTTATTTAATATTTCTTATTTATATTACTACATTTACCTACATTTACACTCCCATTATATTACTTTTACTTACTTTTACTCTTACCATTTCCAATTTGGTATTCTCTGAACGGAGCCTGGATACTTTATTTTATCAGTCCAAGTAAACCATCAATTATTTGAATTGATAATATTGATCCCCAATAGGAATTATTGTGCTTCACGCTCCAAATTATTGATGATTCAATCAATACAATATTGAATATATCTTTATTGGATTGGGCGAAACAGAGAATACTCGATCGGGGGAGATAACGGGGAAATACCATATGACCCATATGTCTGACAAGTCGCACTATACGTCAACCCAAGCTGCATCTTCCTCTCCAGGACTCCGAAAAGGTACTTTTGGAACACCAATGGGCATTAAGATAAATAAAAAAATGAAGTACTATACTTTACTTTAATATGGAAACGTAACAATGGTTTGTTTTATTGTCTTCATCATTTTTTCTCTTTCTTTTCTATTTTGATATTCTATTTTTAGATCTTTTAATCTTCTTTCTATTTAGATTCTTATATTCTTAGATTATCTTCTATTATATATATATTCTATAAAATAAAATAGAACTTAATACTTCATATTATTATATAGATAGGACTGGAAGGTTCATAGAGGAAGATAGAATGAATAAAGAAAAATTCTAACGAACGGGATCAATCGGATTAGCCGATTGTTCGAATGATTTCGAATTATAAAAAAGTATCTATGCATTATTTTTCCCTCAAAATCCTCCCATTGCGTATTGGTACTTATCGGGTATAGAATAAGATCTGTTTCTCTTTGTTCTTATAATTTCTCTTTGTTCTTATAAATAGAAAGAAA